CCCCAAGCGACGTATTTTTTTAAAACGAGGTCCTCGGTAACGTGACATAAAGACTCCTTCTTTTTTTCTTTACGTTTCTATTTGATTTTATTCTTATTGATGAAATTTCATTTTACAGAATAAAACGAAACTAAAACTGAACTAAACAATACAATGAAGTGAAGTTTACTGAAGTATTGGATTTGTACTATAAAAAATAATAATGAGATGAATTGTATAAATATCCAGACCTTTCTATTCTATATATAGAATATAGAAATAGAGAAAAGGATTCTTTTCGTGACATAGTTGGCAGTTTTTATAACATAGCAAATCGATGACTTTTGGAAAAAGGGAAAGATGTTTTTCAATATTCTTTGATTTCAAAGGGTCATTATAAATCATCTAATAACTAGATAAATCATGTAATGGACTAACTAGAATAAAATAAATAGAGAAAAGCCGGCTATCGGAATCGAACCGATGACCATCGCATTACAAATGCGATGCTCTAACCTCTGAGCTAAGCAGGCTCACATAATAGAAATTCTACATGCATAGAAATTCCGTTAGAAATTCCGTAAAGAATCTTAGTGACTCATAATTAGCTATTTAGAATTCATATGAATTCTAAATATCGACGAAAGAATCTAATTTCAAATAAAAATAGAAATATATTCAATATTATAGAAGATAATGATTAATCTAGCGATATAGAATTTCGATTGATTTCTCACAATTAGTTAGTACTAGGTAGTCAGAATTTTGAGATGAAATCTTTTTTTTTTGTTTTTGAGTTCAAATGGCATTTGAAATTTTTTATTACACCTTGCCTTTTTGATTCTATAATCTGAGTATATATATATAATACTATTCCGTTTTTTGATATATTTCTTCTATTTCTAATTATTTCATCGAAGGATTCGTTAGAACTAATCAGATATTCCTACGCTTTCATTCGTAAAGGTGAAAGTTCAGACGAAAAAAAAAAAAGAATCGACCCTTCAAGTATTCCAAATTGCATTGGAAAAAGGAGCGGAAGAGAGACAGATATATGTGGTATATATCCATCTATATTGAATTGCGGATACAGAAATGATACAATCGTTTTTGATTGGACCAAACTATAAGTTTCCTATAGAAGATGAAAGAAGATAGACAAGAAATCAACGAGGAAAAAACACCCTTTCGAGATAGAAATCCGTATCTAAAGAATTCGACGATTCCAGTATAAATGAAAGGGAACGACATCCCAACGAGATCCTAATCTCAAAACAAAAAAAGTAAGGGGATATGGCGAAATTGGTAGACGCTACGGACTTAATTGGATTGAGCCTTGGTATGGAAACCTACTAAGTGAGAACTTTCAAATTCAGAGAAACCCCGGAATTAATAAAAACGGGCAATCCTGAGCCAAATCCAGTTTTCCGAAAACAAACAAGGGTTCAGAAAGCTAAAATCAAAAAAAAGGATAGGTGCAGAGACTCAATGGAAGCTGTTCTAACAAATGGGGTTGACTGTGTTGGTAGAAAGAATCCTTCTATAGAAACTTCAGAAAAGAAAGGATAAACCTATAACCATAGAGATAGGCATTGAAATACTATATACTCTACCAAATGATTAATGACGACCCGAATCTATATTGATATATATCAAAATGGGAGAATGGTTGTGAAGTGATTCTATATTGAAGAAAGAATCGAATACTCATTGATCAAATCATTCACTCCATAGTCTGATAGATCTTTTGAAGAACTGATTAATCGGACGAGAATAAAGATAGAGTCCCATTCTACATGTCAATACCGGCAACAATGAAATTTTTAGTAAGAGGAAAATCCGTCGACTTTAGAAATCGTGAGGGTTCAAGTCCCTCTATCCCCAAAAAAACCATATGGACTCCCTAATTATTTATCCTCTCCTTTTATCCTTTTTTGTTAGCGGCTCAAAATTCGTTATCTTTCTCATTCACCCTACTCTTTTACAAATCTTTTACAAAGAGATCTGAGCATAAATTTTTTTCTCTTATCACAAGTCTTGTGAGCTAAGATAATACGTGTACAAATGAACATCTTTGAGTAAGGAATCCCCCTTTGACTGATTATCATTATTCATACTGAAACTGACAAAGTCTTCCTTTTGAAGATCCAAGAAATTCCAGGACCTGGATAAAACTTTGGAATACCCCTTCCATTGACATAGACCCGAGTTATCTAGCAAAATGAGGATGCAGTGTCGGGAAGAGTCGGGATAGCTCAGCTGGTAGAGCAGAGGACTGAAAATCCTCGTGTCACCAGTTCAAATCTGGTTCCCGGCACACAATGCGTTTTGATGAGTCTCTTTTTTACAAATTCAGAGCTATGAAATGAATCGACCTACATATTCATTAATAGTCTAGATCATAATACATACCTTTATCCACCTCAGTCTTTAGAGAGATACCCCATCTATTTTATAGATGGGTTAAGGTAAGGGGTTTAGTCTACAAAGTATCTAAAAAGACGATATTCTTTTAGTTCTT